ACGTGAAAGTAGGATACTCCAAATTCGGGGGTCAAATAGTTTCATAAAACGTTCTTGGTGGAAAAAAATGTGAGTGAAAGATCCCGCTGAATCGAATTTGATCCATGAATCTAAGAAATAGTGAGAATTCTTGATCTCTCTCAATATCTCTCTCAATTCGAATATCCAGGATTTGAATTGATGTCGTTTCATTGATTCCTCCTAAAGATTTCATTTCAATTTGAATTTGGTTATTCACGATGTACGATGATCCCTGTTAAGCATCCATGGCTGAATGGTTAAAGCGCCCAACTCATAATTGGCAAATTCGTAGGTTCAATTCCTGCTGGATGCACGCCAATGGGAACATTCAATAAGTCTATTGGAATTGGCTCTGTATCAACGGAATATCATCATCCATACATAGCGAATTGGTATGGTATATTCATACCATAACATATGAACAGTAAGAACTAGAATTCTTATCGATACTGGAACTCATAGGGAAGAAAATGGATTTATGGATGGAATCAAATATGCAGTATTTACAGAAAAAAGTCTTCGGTTATTGGGGAACAATCAATATACTTCTAATGTCGAATCAGGATCAACTAGGACAGAAATAAAGCATTGGGTCGAACTATTCTTTGGTGTCAAGGTAATAGCTATGAATAGTCATCGACTCCCGGGAAAGGGTAGAAGGATGGGACCTATTATGGGACATAAAATGCATTACAGACGTATGATCATTACGCTTCAACCGGGTTATTCTATTCCACCTCTTATAGAGAAAAGAACTTAAAGCAAAAGACTTAATAACACGGCAATACATTTATACAAAACTTCTACCCCGAGCACACGCAATGGAGCCGTAGACAGTCATCAAGTGAAATCCAATCCACGAAATAATTTGATCTATGGACAGCATCGTTGTGGTAAAGGTCGTAATGCCAGAGGGATCATTACCGCAGGGCATAGAGGGGGAGGTCATAAGCGTCTATACCGTAAAATCGACTTTCGACGGAATGAAAAAGATATATCTGGTAGAATCGTAACCATAGAATATGACCCTAATCGAAATGCATACATTTGTCTCATACACTATGGGGATGGTGAGAAGAGATATATTTTACATCCCAGAGGGGCTATAATTGGAGATACCATTGTTTCTGGTACAGAAGTTCCTATATCAATGGGAAATGCCCTACCTTTGAGTGCGGGTTGAACTATTGATTTACGTAATTGGAAGTAACCAATTAGGTTTACGACGAAACCTAGAAATCGATCACTGATCCAATTGGAGTACCTCTACGGGATAGACCTCAACAGAAAACTGTTGAGTAACGGCAGCAAGTGATTGAGTTCAGTAGTTCCTCATAGAAAATTATTGACTCTAGAGATATGGTAATATGGAGAAGACAAAATTGTTTGAAGCGCGCACAGAACCGGAAGCGCCCCTTGTTTCAAAGAGAGGAGGACGGGTTATTCACATTTCATTTGATGGTCAGAGGCGAATTGAAAGCTAAGCAGTGGTAATTAGAAAGACCCCCCGGAGAAAAATAGAGATGTCTCCTACGTTACCCGTAATATGTGGAAGTATCGACGTAATTTCATAGAGTCATCCGGTCTGAATGCTACATGAAGAACATAAGCCAGATGACGGAACGGGGAGACCTAGGATGTAGAAGATCATAACATGAGTGATTCGGCAGATTTGGATTCCTATATATCCACTCATGTGGTACTTCATCATACGATTCATATAAGATCCATCTGTCTAGATATCATCATATACATCTAGAAAGCCGTATGCTTTGGAAGAAGCTTGTACAGTTTGGGAAGGGGTTTTGATTGATAAAAAAGAAGAATCTACTTCAACCGATATGCCCTTAGGCACGGCCATACATAACATAGAAATCACACTTGGAAAGGGTGGACAATTAGCTAGAGCAGCAGGCGCTGTAGCGAAACTTATTGCAAAAGAGGGTAAATCGGCCACATTAAGATTACCATCTGGGGAGGTCCGTTTGATATCCAAAAACTGCTTAGCAACAGTCGGACAAGTGGGTAATGTTGGGGTGAACAAAAAAGATTTGGGTAGAGCCGGATCTAAGTGTTGGCTAGGTAAGCGTCCTGTAGTAAGAGGAGTAGTTATGAACCCTGTAGACCATCCCCATGGGGGCGGTGAAGGGAGAGCCCCAATTGGTAGAAAAAAACCCACAACCCCTTGGGGTTATCCTGCGCTTGGAAGAAGAAGTAGGAAAAGGAACAAATATAGTGATAGTTTTATTCTTCGTCGCCGTAAATAGGAACATTGAAAATCAAATTTTTGGAATTGGAAATAATGTGATGGGCGAACGACGGGAATTGAACCCGCGCATGGTGGATTCACAATCCACTGCCTTGAGCCACTTGGCTACATCCGCCCCTTCCCTTATCTAGCTAAAGGATTTTCTCTTTTTTCCATTCATCATTATACTTCAGATTAAGATCGAGATATTGGACATAGAATGCCAATTTAAAAAATGTAAAAAAAGGAGTAATCAGCCGTGACACGTTCACTAAAAAAAAATCCTTTTGTAGCTAATCATTTATCGGGAAGAATTGAAAAACTCAACAGGAGGGAGGAGAAAGAAATCATAGTGACTTGGTCTCGGGCATCTACCATTATACCCACAATGATTGGCCATACAATCGCTATTCATAATGGAAAGGAACATTTACCTATTTATATCACAGATCGTATGGTCGGTCACAAATTGGGAGAATTCGCACCTACTCTCACTTTCGTGAGACACGCGAGAAACGATAATAAATCTCGTCGTTAGTCGTTCTACTAAGTATTCATGTGAAAAGCCTTATCTTAATAGTTAAGAGTCTTTATCTTATAGTAAGAGTATAGGTATATTTCTTTTTCTAGTATACTAATATACTAAGACTTAGACTTTTCTGACTTATCTTATACTATACTTCACCTAGGCACTTATCATTCATTGGCGGGGGAGAACTTTTATGATAAAGAACGAAAATTCGGATAGAGAAGCAAAAGTGTTAGCTCAACATATGAATATGTCTGT